AGTAGTTCAGATAGAATCGACCTTTCGATTGATCCGGGCACTTGGGATCCTATGGATGAAAATATGGTCTCTATGGACCCCATTGAATTTCATTCGGAGGAGGAACCTTATAAGGATCGTATCGATTTTTATCAAAAAAATACAGGATTAACTGAGGCTGTTCAAACAGGCATAGGTCAACTAAATGGTATTCCCATAGCAATAGGGGTTATGGATTTTCAGTTCATGGGGGGTAGTATGGGATCTGTAGTAGGCGAGAAAATTACCCGTTTGGTCGAGTATGCTACTCATAGATCTCTACCTGTTATTATAGTGTGTGCTTCCGGAGGAGCACGCATGCAGGAAGGAAGTTTGAGCTTGATGCAAATGGCTAAAATATCTTCCGCTTCATATAATTATCAATCAAATAAAAAGTTATTCTATGTATCAATCCTTACATCTCCTACAACTGGTGGGGTGACAGCAAGTTTTGGTATGTTGGGAGATATCATTATTGCCGAACCCAATGCCTACATTGCATTTGCGGGTAAAAGAGTAATTGAACAAACATTGAATAAGACAGTACCTGATGGTTCACAAGCGGCTGAGTATTCATTCCATAAGGGATTATTCGATCCAATCGTACCGCGTAATCTTTTAAAGGGCGTTCTGAGTGAGTTATTTCAGCTCCACGGTTTCGTTCCCTTGAATCAAAATTCAATCAAGTAGAACATTAAGTTCATTTATTTTATTTGTGACAAACAAGTATTTAGTTTATCGAACTAAAAGTAAAAACAAGAAGAATGGGGTTTTCTTTAGTCACAGAGGATCTAATTGTAGGAAGAATCATAAGTTTCGGATAATTACTTTAAAATTGGCCTCCCGATCCATTTTCTTTTTACCTATATTTTTTTTTTTTTACCTATAATTAGTAATCATGAACTCTCTATCAACAGGATAAAAGAGCTAATTCCTCTTTTCCCAAAATTAGGAAAATAAAAAGCATTTTATGCCCCCCTCCTACGTATGTATATAGAATTCAAATTCAAATAATGCAAATCTAGAAAATATAGAATGTAAATCTTGCATATTTCTATATTTCCCGAGAGCCGCCCATTTTTACTAAGAATCCCTGGCGGATCGGATTCTAACGAATCCTTCGAGAATTCACAAGAAACTCCTTTTTTATTAGAAGATAAGGACAGGAGAATAATAATTAAAGTGCATTATCATACATATATTTCATATAGAAAGGTGAATGGGTACATTTATTTAGTTCTCGATTCCTTGCACTTATTCTATACTTATAATAGATATACTTATCATAAGATATCTTTATAACAGGTACAAATATTAAATCGAGGTACCCATTCTATGATAACTCTCAACTTACCCTCTATTTTTGTGCCTTTAGTGGGCCTAGTATTCCCGGCAATTGCAATGGCTTCGTTATTTCTTCATGTTCAAAAAAACAAGATTGTCTAGATCTGATGGAACCAAATCTCATGAATTTTTTGCAAGACTTGGCTTTGGATCATAATACAGATATCTATTTAGTCGAATATGGTACAGGCTTCCTTCGAACACAAATGAAAGAGCTGTTATGCATGCGGAAACATGATAAATTTTTTCTAACGATTTTAAAATAGATCAGGGTCAGCAGATGTCTTAAATGGAAAATGGAAAGTCAATGTATCCATATGTAGGTAGATATCCATAGTGGGATTATATGAAGTGGGTTTTCTTATTTTATATCTAACCAATTCGATGAATTACTCCTAATGGTTCACATCATAATAGTGCTAGTTGATGAGAGTTACTTCGGGAACAAAACAAAAAAAAAAAGGGGGGGTAAAGTCAAATTTATTTGAGTTATTCTCTCAATTCCAATAAAATGTAACTGGATCTAGTATGAACTGGCGATCAGAACGTATATGGATAGAACTTATAACGGGGTCTCGAAAAACAAGTAATTTATGCTGGGCTTTTATCCTTTTTTTAGGTTCACTAGGATTCTTATTGGTTGGAATTTCCAGTTATCTTGGTAGGAATCTGATATCCTTATTTCCGTCTCAGCAAATTCTTTTTTTTCCGCAAGGGGTCGTGATGTCTTTCTATGGGATCTCGGGTCTGTTCATTAGCTCCTATTTGTGGTGCACAATTTCGTGGAATGTAGGTAGTGGTTATGATCAATTCGATAGAAATGGAGGAGTAGTGTCTATTTTTCGTTGGGGATTTCCTGGAATAAATCGTCGCATCTTCCTTCGGTTCCTTATGAGAGATATCCAGTCGATCAGAATAGAAGTTAAAGAGGGTCTTTATCCTCGTCGTGTCCTTTATATGGACATCAGAGGCCAGGGAGCAATTCCACTGACTCGTACTGATGAGAATTTGACTCCACGAGAAATTGAACAAAAAGCTGCAGAATTAGCCTATTTCTTGCGCGTACCAATTGAAGTATTTTGAAATGCACTGAAGAATGAATGCTTTCTCAGCATGAAGGAAGGAACTAAAGACTCATTCTTTTTATATAAACTTAACTGAAGTTTCTTCAGAACACTCATTCAAGCAAAAACAGACGCATACGGAACAACTCTAAAACGAAGCAGTTTTTTTTGTTTACAAAAATGATTTTTTATGTGTATGGAAATCAACTGAATTCTTTCATACTAGTAACAAGTCTAATAAGTATGGATTCCGCATGTATATGAGAACATTTCAAAATAAAGGATGAATCACTTATTTTGAATTGATACGTTAGATACAGATGGATCATATCTTGTAAATTATCTCTCTTTTCTTTTGTCAATCGATGTTTCTTTTTATCCTTTCTTTTGCCGTTTGATGAACAAACGATTGGATCCTTTATATTTATTCTATTTATAAAGGGGAACCATCGAATTTCTCTCTTGTTTTGCCACCCATTTTTTTTTATTTCATCATCACATCAATCCATATTCTTCAGAAATTTTCCTTATTTATTCCTGGGCTATGGGTAGCCAGTGAAACTTTTAGAAATATTCGATCTAAGGGGAGTTCTTTCGTCTCGAAATCCGAATGATATTCATTACTTAAAGTGACGCTTTCGAGCATTCATCCAAAGGATGCGATTACTTCGAATTTGACCAATTGAGATACCTGGAAACAATATTTGATTCTTTCTTGGTTCGAAGCGGTCCTTATTCTTTTGTCTTTCTATTTCTATATTTTTCTAGATCCAAGGGCTAACTAATTAATTACAAATAAAAAAAGAGGGAAGAGATCCATAGGTTCAATACCTTGTTATAGAACTCATGCTTCATAGAAATATTAGATCGGATAGAGTCGACGAATGAGATGAGGTGGGTTCATTAAGAATTCATAGATGAAAAATGCCAAAAACAAAAGCATTCACTCTCCTCCCATATCTTGTATTTATAGTATTTTTGCCTTGGTGGATCTCTCTCTCATTTAAGAAAAGTCTGGAATCTTGGGTTACTAATTGGTGGAATACTAGACAATTCGAAACTTTTTTGAATGATATTCAAGAAAAGAGCGTTCTAGAAAAATTCATAGAATTACAAGAACTATTCTTGTTGGACAAAATGATAAAGGAATACCCGGAGACACATATACAAAACCTTCCTATAGGAATCCACAAAGAAACGATACAATTGGTCAAGATGTACAATGAGGATCATATCCATGCCATTTTGCGCTTTTCCACAAATATAATATGTTTCGCTATTCTAAGTGGTTATTCTATTCTGGGTAATGAAGAACTTGTCATTCTGAATTCTTTGGTTCAGGAATTCCTATATAACTTAAGCGACACAATAAAAGCCTTTTCTATTCTTTTATTAACCGATTTATGCATCGGATTCCACTCGCCCCATGGTTGGGAACTAATGATTGGCTCTGTCTACAAAGATTTTGGATTTGCTCATAATGATCAAATTATATCTGGTCTTGTTTCCACTTTTCCAGTCATTCTGGATACAATTTTAAAATATTGGATCTTCCGTTATTTAAATCGCGTATCCCCGTCACTTGTAGTGATTTATCATTCAATGAATGACTGAAGAATGATCCACTGATATTAATACAATCATAATGTTTGTTATTTTGTACATAAACAAAACATCCAAAAGCTTACTCCCTTTTTCTATTTCTACCCATCCAGAGGATTCCTCCTATATTCCAGTAAAATTATTCCAGTACAGTAGCAGAATCGTGGATAGGGAACTATACTAGCAACCTACCTAATTTATTGTAGAAATTTTGGGATCAATGATTGGACCATGCAAAATAGAAATACCTTTTCTTGGATAAAGGAACAGATGACTCGATCCAGTTCCGTATTTATCATGATAAATGTAATAACTCAGACATCCATTTCAAATGCGTATCCCATTTTTGCACAGCAGGGTTATGAAAATCCCCGAGAAGCTACTGGGCGTATTGTATGTGCCAATTGCCATTTAGCTAATAAGCCCGTGGATATTGAAGTTCCACAAGCGGTACTTCCTGATACTGTATTTGAAGCAGTTGTTAGAATCCCTTATGATATGCAACTGAAACAAGTTCTTGCTAATGGTAAAAAAGGGGCTTTGAATGTGGGGGCTATTCTTATTTTACCTGAGGGATTCGAATTAGCTCCCCCCGATCGTATTTCCCCCAAGATGAAAGAAAAGATGGGCAATCCGTCTTTTCAGAGTTATCGCCCCAATAAAAAAAATATTCTTGTGATAGGTCCTATTCCTGGTCAGAAATATAGCGAAATCACCTTTCCTATTCTTTCCCCGGACCCCGCCACTAAGAAAGATGTGCACTTCTTAAAATATCCCATATACGTAGGCGGGAACAGGGGAAGGGGTCAGATTTATCCCGATGGGAGCAAGAGTAACAATACAGTCTATAATGCTACAGCAACAGGTATAGTAAGCAAAGTTGTACGTAAAGAAAAAGGGGGATATGAAATAACCATAGTGGATGCATCAGATGGACACCAAGTGGTTGATATTATACCTCCAGGACCAGAA